CCTCGGAAATAAGTCAATTGATTAGCGGACTCTCTCTTTTTTTTTGCCATCTAATTAGGTTTTATTTTTTTATTTATTAAAAATTTCTTAATTGATTAATTAAACAAAATATGATGGTTAGAAATCCTTTATTTTTTCAACCCAATCGCTCTTTTGATTTTGGAAAAATTATCTTTATCAATATACCGTTTCTTCTACACATTCATGTACAGCTCCATATGGAGAATGGATAGTTTAATATTTAGGATTCACTAAAAAGATAAAATCCCCGCGTGAGAGAATCCTTTCCCGTATCAGGCACTAAGTTTTTTTAACGTCTAATTAGATCGGGTAATCATTCAAATTACGAAGATAAGCTCGTTGCTCATTCTTTCCACAAAATTGGAACCCAATCCTTATGGGTTCGATCCATTTATTCAATCGACCCAACTTTAAATTCATTGCCTTTCCTTTCAAGAATTCAAAATAAAGTTTTAATTTTATAAGAATGAAATATTCTAAGAATTCTCTATTAATACGACATGCTCTTTTTTCCATTCATTTCCTTTCAGGATCAGTCGTGGTCGTATAAACTCTACCGATGGTGTAGACGAATCCCTTGCTTCATCCAAATATGTAAAAGATCCTAGCCGCACTTAAAAGCCGAGTACTCTACCGTTGAGTTAGCAACCCCCATAATAGCTATGTTATGTAGATACAATCGAGATCAACAAAATTGGATTGGAATCAAAACGCTGAATTAGCAAGATATTGAACTCAAATTTTCGAATGGATTTCCGTTACGAACATAAAAACAAACACCAATACAAGATATTCTTCGATACAAAGTTTGATAGACAAATAGTCTCCATTTTTAGCTCCAAAAATGATATTTTGTATCGCAACAAATTCAACGAATCCTTGAATAAAACTATGGGGCAGAAGACATAAAAAACCATTTCATTTTTTTATTTCACAGCTGAATTATATTTGTTCAATACATTCTTGTCAATATATATATATAAAAAAAAAAAATACAATTACAATATAGAAAGAAATTCCATTTGATTTTTTATCTTAATTAAAATGGACTAATCGACTCAAAAAAAAAAAATAAAATTATTCCATTATTATATGATAAATACAGAAATACGATAAATATAATAGAAATTGTGAAATCGACATCTACATATAATCTAAAAAACAAAGTGAAAAATTTTTTAGAGGAAAGCTTATGTTGGATTGGCACTATAAAAAACAAAGAAGAAAAAAGTTCTACCAAATTACAACCTGATTATTTTTCATTTTTTTTTAGTAAATGAATTAATTAATTGAACTTAATTTGCTTAAATCGAAATTCTTTAAAAACCTCCGCTCTCTTTAAAATATCATAAACAGTTTCTGTTGGTTGAGCGCCTTTTTGAATAAAATCTAGAATAACAGGAACATTTAAATAAGTTTGATTTTTTATCGGATCATAAAAACCAACTTTCTGCAAATCTCTTCCCTCTCTTCGGGACCGAACATCAATTGCAACGATTCGATAGACGGCTCATTGGGATAGATTAAACCCCCCTTGGAAACGTATAGGAAGTTTTCTCTTCGTACGGCTCGAGAAAAATGATTCGAAGTTATGACTATAAAAATTAGAATGACCAATTCAATAAGTCCCTAAAATCATCGAATGAAAAGGAATTTAACTAAGAATTAAGCCTTTTCTTTCCTCAACAAACCATTTGTATACTCATAACTCAAGTTGAATAACTTTTAAATAGCTCAAAAGAAAAAAATCTTTTGGCATTTCTCATTTATTGAGCAGTCTCAAATACCCTTAATAATTGATTTGAACTCGATATTCTGATCAAAATGCACTCGATATTCTGATCAAAATGCACTCGATATTCTGATCAAAATGCACTCGATATTCTGATCAAAATGCACTCGATATTCTGATCAAAATGCAATTGTTGTTTTTGCGACAATTTAATGTTTATTAAAAATTAAAAGAGTATTTTCTTGTTCCGGAAGCCTTTATCGTGTTTTTTGAATCATTGGGTTTAGACATTACTTCGTTGATTTTTAATCGTTTCAAAAATGGCAGCAACATACCTTTTTTTATTTATTTCTATCTAAAGAATCTAATCATATAAATGGCGGCCTTCCGCACGATATATAAAAAAATTGAATCGAAAAAGTTTTATCAAAATGTCCTTGAGGATTAAAAATTGGCTTTATTTTTATCCTTTCGATTTCTCTGGCAAAGATAACTTACGAAGTTGTTCCAACTTATTCTTTTGATTGACACTAACCCTAGACCCCTCTCCCTTGAGACCTAACCCAACTTTATACTCGAGCTCCATCCGATATTATTTCCATTACACCCCACTAACCGGGGGTTTGAGTGGAAGATAGCAAAAGATGTCGAGTTAAGAGCATCCTTTAGTCGAGAATGATGGATATACGAATCCACAACAGATCATGTCCTTCAAGTCGCACGTTGCTTTCTACCACATCGTTTCAAACGAAGTTTTACCATAACATTCCTCAATTTGGAACCGGTGTGCGGTTGATTCAATTATCGAATCATGAATAGTCATTGGTTCAATTAAAACAGTTGTTCCATATCTAATCTATGGAACAACTGTTTTTTTAGTAACGTTATCTTTGTCTAATTTTTTTCATTTATTAATTAACATTTTTTTTCTCAAAATGACAAAGAATTCAAATTTAGATCAAGACGATATCCCCAAGAGAGAACAGAAATCCACCTTTATTTTTGAACTCAACCTTAAAAATTGGAGTAATTTAAAGTAGTTTCTTTTTTTATTTTTAATAAAAAAAAAGAAACAATTTTCGGAGGGATGAAAAAAAAGAACTAACTGTCTTCTATAATTCGATAATTATCGATGACTATATAGGGGATAGATATATTCTAGGTAAAGGCACACCTTTTTTGAATACAAAGTCATTTAATCTATAACCCCATCTTGCCTAAATATCCGAGGGATTATACTTTATTTGCGTGTCATTTGATCACTTAATGAATTTAAATTTGGGAAATTATGTGAAAAAAGATATCATTTTTTATTCTAATCATCAACAACACCAGTCAAACTCTAGCCAACCTTACACTTTATAAAAGAAAAAATTAAATTTTATTTTTATTATTAACTATAATTACAGGCGCTCTGGGACGAAAGGATTCGAACCTCCGAATAGCGGGACCAAAACCCGATGCCTTACCACTTGGCCACGCCCCACTTCGATTTCTATTCAACATTAATAAACACTAATATTGTTGTTGATTATTCGTCAATTAAAGCCCAATTGTCTAAAGAATCTATTAGATTCTGTTGTTTAGTATTTTGACTCCGATCCATGTAGACATAGAAAAAAATAAATTTATTGATCATTAACGATAATTCCATTAAGATATTATATGAAAGTAGAATTTCTTCTATTCCCTCTTGAGAATGGAAGTTTTTTTGATTGAGTGAGTAAGTTGAAAAAAAAAAATGAAGGTTTTTTTCTAACTCAATCAAAATGCAATAAAAAAAAAAAAAAATGTCTGTTATGCTTAATATCTTGAGTTTGATCTGTCTTAATTCTGCTCTTTATTCGAGCAGTTGTTTCTTTGCCAAATTACCGGAAGCCTATGCTTTTTTGAGTCCCATCGTCGATTTTATGCCAGTCATACCTCTATTTTTTTTTCTCTTAGCCTTTGTTTGGCAAGCTGCTGTAAGTTTTCGATGAGATCTTTCAGCTTATTCCTATAAAAAAAAATGCTTTTTTCTCTAATACTAAATAATTGATAAGATCAAACAAATCTTACAGTATGAACCCTTAACATTCAAATATTTTAATTCTTGGATAGACACAACCTGCATTATCCCCTTTTCCATTTTTGTTTCGATAAATGAACAAACCTTTTTGTAATCGTCTACAATCTCAACAAGCAAGTATAAAAAATTATTGATAAGTAATAAAATAATAGATAAGATAATAATAACTTATTTATTATTTATTTTGATTACAATTACAAAATAAAAAGTCTATTTAAAAATTTTCAAAAACGACTTTCAGCGTCAAACCAAAAAAATGATAGGATATGCGGTATAAAAATAGAGAATCTATTCTCTTAAAAAAAAAAAAAAGATCTTGGAGATTTGTAATGCTTACTCTCAAACTCTTTGTTTACACAGTAGTTATATTCTTTGTTTCTCTCTTTATTTTCGGATTCCTATCTAATGATCCCGGGCGTAATCCTGGGCGCGACGACTAAAACAAGGTTTTTTTGCTTTTTTTTCGTCTATATATATATATATTTTCAAATTTAAGATTTCATAAAATGAAAATAGATTCAAATTTTTTTTTAATTAGAAAGAAAAAAACAGACTATTAATAGAATATTAAATCATCAATGTAAATGGAACACGGAAAGAGAGGGATTCGAACCCTCGGTACGAATAACTCGTACAACGGATTAGCAATCCGACGCTTTCGTCCACTCAGCCATCTCTCCCCCTTGAAAATAAAAAAGACTAAATATTCAAATACAAATATTAAATAAATTAGACAATTTTATCTTATGTAAAAAAAATATGTGATAAATTCGAATTAAGAATTTCTAATAAATAAATTTTTAATATATAATTCAATAATTAAGATAAAAAGAACATTTATATAATATTAACATATAACAATAATATATGTATACAAAATATACAAGTTATTATTGGGTAATACACCAGCACGTCGAAGTTTTATACGAAATTCAACTCCGTTGGATAAAGACAAAAATAAGAAAGATTCAATATAAAAATAAAAAACTAAAGAAAAAAAGAATAGAATGAATATTAATCGAAAAATACACTATTTACACTATTAAATATATAAAATCAAAAATTACGAAAGACTTTTTCGACAAATAAAGGCATTTTTTTTTTTCGCGGCCTGGCTTGATTAGTATTTCGCCAGGCCTTTTTTCATTTTTAATAAAGATAAAAAATGGCATTTATCTG